ATTAGCAAGGACTTGTTTCAGTTGTGTATCATAAGGGATTCTAACAACTGCTTCAAATACAGTATCAGGAAGCACAGATTGCGGAACCTCAATATCCACGGGCTTATTAGCTAAATGGCAATTGGCACAGACAATTCGTCCAGTTGCTTCTCGCGGATTTTCATAACCCTGCTGCGCAAAAATAGGATATGCATTTGAAATAGATGTCTGAGTTATTACATATATCACGATCGATACAGAAATAAATCGAGCCATCTGCTCCTTTACCCAAGAAAAAGTATTTCTATTTTGCATGGTCCAATCATTGATCCCCGAATTTCTACAATAAATTAGGTAGGTAGCTAATAGAGTTCCCTATCCATGAGTCTGTCGTTGTACTGAAATAATTGTACTGGAATATAGGACGAATACCTTGAATAAACAATAAAGAAAGAGTAAGTCAAATTTCCATTTTGTTGTGCACGAAGAAAGATTCTAATTTGATTGATATCAGGAGATCAAATGAGTTCTTCATTCTCATTCATTCATTGAATGATAAATGACTACAAGTGAAGGAGATACACGATTTAGATAATGGAAAATCCAATATTTCACAATTGTATCTAGAATGACTGGAAAGGTGGAAACAAGACCGGATATAATTTGATCGTTATGTGCCAATCCAAAATCGTTGTAGACCGAACCAATCATTAGTTCCCAACCATGTGGAGAGTGGAATCCGATCCATAAATCCGTGACTAAAAGAATGGAAAAGGCTTTTATTGTGTCACTTAAGTTATATAAGAATTCCTGAACCCAAGAATTAAGAATGACAAGTTTTTCATTACTCAGAATAAAATAACCACTTAGAATAGCGAAACAGATTATATTCGTCGAGAAATGCAAAATGCTATGTAAATTATATTCATTATGTATTTTGACCAATTGTATTGTTTCTTTGTGGATTCCTATACGAAGCCTTTGTAGATGTGTCTCGGGGTACTCCTTTATTATTTCGTCCAACAAAAATAGTTCTTCTAATTCTATGAATTTTTCTAGAACATTTTTCTCTTGAATATCATTCAAGAAAGTTTCGGATTGTCTGGTATTCCACCAATCATTAACCCAAGGTTCCAGACATTTATTAAATGAGAGAGAGACCCACCAGGGTAAAAATACTATAGATGCGAGATATGGAAGGAAAATCCATGCTTTCTTTTTTTTTTCACTTTTCTTTTATTTGTGAATTGTTAATGAACCTGCTTCATTTTATTTGTTGACTTTATCTTATCTGATCTTTCTCTGAAGCATGAGTTCTCTAACAAGGTATGGAACCTATGGATCTATTCCCATTTTTTGTATAATTATTTAGTCCTCTATTTAGTCCTTGGATCTAAATAGAGAAATAGAATAAAGATAGGGTCTGTTTCGGATGAAAAAAAAATAGTGTTCCCAGATATTTAAATTGAACAAATTAGAACCAATTGTATCCTTCTTTGTTCTTTTCGATGAATGCTCGAAAAACCACTTAAATTGAAGAATATTATTCAAATTATGAGACGAAAGAACTCCACTGGGGATCAAGTAATTATTTTGAAGTGTTTTACCCCCAGGAAAAGAAAAGAGGAGATATTTCTGAAGAATATTGATGATGAAATCCGAAATAGGTGACAAAACGAGAGAAGAGATAAATTGGATGGTTATGAGAGATCCAATCGTTTGTTTCTCGAGGAGCAAAATTAAAGATAAAATTGACAAAAGAGAGAAATTTTATGAGATATGATCGATCTGTACCTAATATATCAATTCTAAAATGGAATTTGGGCCTAAACACTAAAAAGAAAAGATGAATTCTCTATTTTGAAATGTCCGGTGATGAATCCATACTTATTATACTTGTTACTCGTATGAAAGAAAGAATTGAGTTGAACTCCATACACATAAAAAAAATTTGGCAGACAAAAAGTTGCTTCTTATTATAGTTTAGTCGTTTTGTTCCATATACGTCCCCCTGCTTTTGCTTTATTCTAAGGGTCACCACATCAACAGAACAAATAGAATCTAACATGTTAGATTCTATTTGAATGAGCATTCAGAAGAAACTTCAGTTGTCTTCAAAAAAGAAGAAGAGGATTACTGAATTCCTTCCCTCATGCTGGGAAAGTATTCATTCCCCATTTAATTTCAAAATACTTCAATTGGTACGCGCAAGAAATAGGCTAATTCCGCAGCTTTTTGTTCAATTTCTCGTGGAGTTAAATTCTCATCAGTACGAGTCAAGGGAATAGTTCCCTGGCCCCTGACTTCCATATAAAGAACACGGCGAGTATAAAGGCCCTCTTTAACCTCCATTCTGATTGACTGAATATCGCTCATAAGGAAGCGAAGGAAAATACGACGATTTTTTCCAGGAAATCCCCAACGAAAAATACACACTATTCCTTCTTTTCTATCGAATCGATCATAACCACTACCTACATTCCACAAAATTGTGCACCACAAATAGGAGCTAATGAATAGACCCGCAATTCCATAGAAAGACATCACAATCCCTTGTGGAAAAAAAGATATTTGCTGATATGGAAATACGGATATCAGATTCCTACCAAGATAACTGGAAGTTCCAACGACTAAGAATCCTAGTGAACCTAAAAAAAGGATACAGGCCCAGAAAAAATTACTTGTTTTTCGAGACCCCGTTATAAGCTCTATCCATATATGTTCTGATCGCCAGTTCATACTATACTAGATCCAATTGCATTCGACTGGAGTTGGGAGAATAAACCAAATGAATTTGACTTTTCTTTTCCTGCTCCCAAGGTAACTCTCATCAACTAGCACTTGATGTGAACCATTAGGAGTAATTGGTTAGATACATTGACTTTCCACTTTAACTATTTGATGATCCGCTTTTGACCAGAGCTATACCTGCATATACATGCATTTATACAGATATAATGTATACGCACGCAAAACGGCTCTTTCTTTCATTTGTATTTGTAAGAAGCCACATATCATATCGTACCACATTCCACTAAAAAAATAGATACCTAAATGATGATCCAGCGTTGATTGAAATAACTTGATGAGATTTTGTCCCATACGTCGGTCGCAGCTAGACAATCTTATTTTTTTGGACATAAAGAAATAAAGAAGCCATTGCAATTGCCGGAAATACTAGGCCCACTAAAGGCACAAAAATAGAGGGTAAGTTGAAATCTGTCATAGAATGGGTGCCTCAATTTAATATTTTAACCTCTTATTTATAAAGATATCTTATGTTATGATAAGTAGTATATCTATTATAAGTCATATTAAGTAGTTAATAAATGCAAAGGCATATTATTAATAAGTGCAAGAAATGTAAAACTACATTACATTAATTGTATCTATTTATCTTTCTATACAAATAATAATTCCATTTAATAAAGTTTTTTATTCTGTTTTCATTCTTATCTTCTTTATAATTCTAATAAGTAAGAAGTTTTTATGAGTTCGCGACTCTAACTAATCCGATACAAGAGGGATTCATCATAAAAGTCAAAAAATAGGTTTTCGGAAGATATAGGGATCACTTCTATTACTATATAGATTACTATATAGATATTTTATTCTATATTTTTATTATACTAAACTAATATTTTTTTTTTGAATTTGTATTATTATACATTAATTATATTTTATATTATTACTTATTACTTGCATTATTTTTATTACTAATTATATATATATATATATATTAATTATATTATTAATTATATAATTTCATATTATATATAATATAATTGATTATTATCATTTCATTTATTATTATTATAAATTGATTATTTTTATTATATATTATTATAATTTATTATTTTTGTTATTTTATTTATTTATATATTATTATATATTATATTTTATATATCATTATATATATTTTATATATATAAACTCAATTTATATTATATATAATTATATAAATATATAAACTTCATTTTTTCCAAAAAAAATTCCTAGGAAGAAAAAAATGAATCTTTTATCCTGTTAATAGAGGGTTTCCAATTTGAATCAGGAATAGAGGTAAAATACAAACAAAATGGATCCGTAGGAAAAAAGAAAAGTAATTATCCAAAACTTCTGACTCTTACTACAAGCAAAGCAGAATTTATGTCACCAAACGTCATTTTTATCAGTTTTTTTGGTCACGATGAATTACTGCTCACTACAAATAACTGAATCTAGTGCTGTACTTTAATTTTAAAATGAAATTTTTCAAATTTAAATTTTAAGTCAAGGGAAGGAAACCGTGGAGCTGAAATAACTCACCCAGAACACCTTTTAAAAGATGACGTGGTACGATTGGATCGAATAAGCCCTTATGGAATGAATACTCAGCCGCTTGTGAACCGTCGGGTACTGTCTTATTCAATGTTTGTTCAATTACTCTTTTACCCGCAAATGCAATGTAGGCATTAGGTTCAGCAATAATGATATCTCCCAACATACCAAAACTGGCTGTAACTCCACCAGTTGTAGGAGATGAAAGAATTGATACATAGAATAACTTTTTATTTAATTGATAATTATATAAAGCAGAAGATATTTTAGCCATTTGCATCAAGCTCAAACTTCCTTCTTGCATGCGTGCTCCTCCAGAAGCACATACAATAATAACAGGTAGAGATTGATTAGTAGCATATTCGATCAAACGGGTGATTTTCTCGCCTACTACGGATCCCATACTCCCTCCCATGAACTGAAAATCCATGACCCCAATTGCTACGGGAATACCATTTAGTCGACCTATGCCTGTTTGAACAGCTTCAGTTAAACCTGTCTTTCTTTGATAAAAATCAATACGATCTCTATAAGGTTCCTCCTCTGAATGAAATTCAATGGGGTCCGTCGAGACCATATCCTCATCCAGAGGATCCCAAGTCCCCGGATCAATCAAAAGTTCGATTCTCTCTGAACTACTCATTTTCAAATGATATCCACACTGTTCACAAATATTCAGATTTGACTTAAAAATTTTTTTA